ATCATTTAACGTAGTTGAAATAACTGAATTTTTTGTTGTTCGATCAAGTACGGGAAACTTAATGGAATTCATAATTGTTTCAATGGTTTTTTTTTACTTTTTTTTATTATTATTGTTATTGTACAAGTATTCGGGAAACGAACTAAGACCATTCCAATGCTCCTTTTCGCCATGCATAAACTAAACCAAGAATTAGGATAAGCACGAAAATGAAAGCTTCTATAAAAGCAGATACCCCCAGTACATCGAAACTCATTGCCCACGGATACAGAAAAACTGTTTCAACATCAAAAACAACAAAAACGAGAGCAAACATATAATAACGGATTCTAAATTGTAACCAAGCATCCCCGATCGGTTCTATACCTGATTCATAACTAGAAAGTTTCTCCGGCCCCTTCCTAATTGGAGATAAAACTCCGGAAATAAAAAATGCCAAAACAGGAATAGCACTTGATATTATTAAAAATGCCCAGAAAATATCATATTCATAAAGCAGAAACATAGACGAACTCCTATGAATGTGGAAAAAATACCCGCTTAGTAAATTCCAATCGGAGTGGATTGGGCAAGGGATATAGAACTCTTGAGTCAAAATAAAAATTCAGGTTAATCGAATCATTTATTTTCGTTTGGTTGCTGTGGGAGACGTCTCATTTTAAGATTTATTGATTGTAATCTTATTTTCAGTACACTTAATTATTTAATATTTCCATGTTTCTATTACTAATAGTTTCTAATATTATATTAATCATATTAATATTATATTATTAATATGATTAATAACTAGTAATTTTTTTTTATTTCTTTTTATGAAATTTTGTTTATGTTTTATTCAAAAAAAAAATTTTAGAAAAATATCTTCATTTTTTTAATTATGACGTATCAAAAAATCCAGTAAGACTTTACCATACCCATCTTACTTAGTATTAGATAGATTGAATTTGGGTTGAATTTAATTAGATTTCTTTTTTTTTTTTTAAACAAGGCCGTGTCAGAAAAAAAGTAACCAAGATTGAGTGGGGATTATGAACTTTTTGGTTGTAGCCAGTGAACGAGGAAAATTCATATAAAAAAATCCACTTACAACTATCAAAATTAATGAAGAAAAAAAGTTTATTCTAAATTAGAAATTAAGCATCTATCTAGATACTAGATATATGAATAGATAGATAGTGATTGGCTCCATTGAAAGAAAATTAGGTTTTAAGTTTTATTCGGAATGATCCCCAGGACTTATAGTTTATGGTATGGGAATTTTTTTATGAACCAAGCAATTGAAAGTAACTAGTTAGAAATAAAGAATACAATAATTAAGTAAAAAAATTATCCAATTATTTTGATTTTAATGGGATTTATTAGAATCAATTTCTTAGTTAGGGCTATACGGACTCGAACCGTAGACCTGCTCGGTAAAAGAGTTCGAACTTATTATTATCAAAATGATTCGAACTCTTTCAAAGACCCAACATGCATTTTTTTTTGCATTGGGCTCTTTCATTAACTGATAGAAAGATCAGTTAGTCTACCATATTTTTTCTTAAAAAAAAAAGATAAGAAATGGTTCCAAGTACTCTGATTTATTATTTTTGAATTCTAATACAATACAGAAGAACTACCAAAGTGTTTCAAAGAAGGGTTGGGTTCTCTTGACGTAGGTTTGCTTTTGGTCTAGATCAACTTAAGTTAAATATAGTCTCTAACATCCTGATTAAAAAATCAAACATGAAACTTGATACACCTTAAGGTTCATAGGACGAAAAGATCATTTTTGAGTTCCTTATACTCATTCTGCCTAGCATTGAGTAGACTGGGTATTGACCCTATCAATATCTCAAATCAATGATGGGTTCTATTCATTCCCTACTTAACGGGGTACTTTAATAGGACCTAATGTCAGGCTATTGTTCTCCTCTTTTTTCCTAAAAAAAAAGTCATGGAGTAAGACATCGATTTATTAATAAGATTAATCAATTAGTTTGATTGCGTGATGGACTCCCCTGAAAAACTTTGGCGCACGTGTAAACGAGGTGCTCTACCTAACTGAGCTATAGCCCTTGTGTTTGTGATACACATTTTATCTTATCATGTAGATAATTTCTTGTCAAGATTAATATTACATGATCGAACATTATATCTCTTTGATTTCGTTGTTTATTGGTATTGCTTAGAAATAATATTGGATTTATAATCCTATCGATGTGATAGGTATCCCTTTTCTTTCTCTTTACGATGATAAATAACCTACTTAACTCAGTGGTTAGAGTATTGCTTTCATACGGCAGGAGTCATTGGTTCAAATCCAATAGTAGGTATAACTTATTAGACACCATGATCAATGGTGTCTAATAAGTTTTTGTAACCAGCTTTTTTTCTTTTAGTGTTTTTCTCGCTTTTCGATCCAATTTTTTTTACACGCCAGCTAGTTACAAAATCAAATCGTATTGAGAGCCTCGACTCGTGTCCGAGCTCGTCTGAGAGCTAGATTTGCCTCAATTGTTTGTCTCTTGCCTTCAGCTTTTCTCAAGTTAGCTTCTGCTATTTCAAGAGTTTGCTGAGCTTCTTGTGGATCAATGTCACTATTCTTCTCTGCATCATTTACTAAAATAGTGATTTCATTATTGCCTATTCTAGCAAAACCGCCCATCAGAGCCATCGTTAACCATTGGTTATTAAGGCGTATTTTCAAAATACCTATATCAACAGCTGTAGCAATTGGCGCGTGATTTGGTAATACGCCAATTTGTCCACTATTAGTCGATAAAATGATTTCTTTTACTTCTGAATCCCAAACAATTCGATTCGGAGTCAGTACACAAAGATTTAAGGTCATTTCTTCAATTTACTCTCCATTTCTAAGTTTGTAGCCTTCGCAGTAGCTTCATCGATGTTACCCACTAAGTAAAAGGCCTGTTCAGGAAGAGAATCAAATTCTCCGGAAAGGATCAATTTAAACCCTCTAATTGTTTCCGCTAGACCAACATATTTTCCCGGAGAACCTGTAAATACTTCGGCTACGAAAAAAGGTTGTGATAAGAAACGCTCAATCTTTCGTGCTCTTGCTACCGTTAAGCGATCCTCTTCGGATAATTCGTCCAACCCCAGGATAGCTATAATGTCCTGAAGCTCCTTGTAACGTTGTAAAGTTTGCTTGACTTGTTGCGCAGTTTCATAATGTTCCTCGCCAACGATTCGAGGTTGTAGCATAGTTGACGTTGAATCTAAAGGATCTACCGCTGGATAGATACCTTTGGCAGCTAATCCTCTTGATAGTACGGTAGTCGCATCTAAATGTGCAAATGTGGTGGCAGGAGCGGGGTCAGTCAAATCGTCTGCAGGTACATAAACTGCTTGAATAGAGGTTATGGACCCTTTTTTCGTAGAAGTAATTCTTTCTTGTAAAGTACCCATTTCGGTACTAAGGGTGGGTTGATAACCCACAGCAGAAGGCATTCTACCCAATAAAGCGGATACCTCGGATCCTGCTTGTACGAAACGGAAGATATTGTCGATAAATAGAAGTACGTCTTGCTCATTAACATCTCGGAAATATTCGGCCATAGTTAAGGCAGTCAGACCAACTCTCATACGAGCTCCCGGCGGTTCATTCATCTGACCGTAGACTAGGGCCACTTTTGATTCCGCAAGATTTTGTTCATTAATGACTCCAGATTCTTTCATTTCCATGTAAAGATCATTTCCTTCACGAGTCCGTTCGCCTACTCCACCAAATACGGATACACCACCATGAGCTTTGGCAATGTTGTTGATCAATTCCATAATTAGTACTGTTTTACCCACGCCAGCCCCACCGAATAGTCCGATTTTTCCCCCACGACGATAAGGGGCCAAAAGATCTACTACTTTAATTCCTGTTTCAAAAATGGATAATTTTGTATCTAATTGTATAAAAGCAGGCGCGGATTTATGGATAGGAGATGTTGTGCGAGTATCCACAGGACCCAAATTATCAACAGGTTCCCCAAGCACGTTGAAAATTCGTCCTAGAGTCGCTCCGCCGACTGGAACACTTAGAGGATTTCCCATATCAACCACGTCCATTCCTCTCTTTAAACCCTCTGTCGCACTCATAGCTACAGCTCTAACTCGATTATTTCCTAATAATTGCTGTACTTCACAAGTCACATTAATTTCTTGACCAAGAGTATCTCGACCCTTAACCACCAGAGCATTGTAAATATTAGGCATCTTACCCGGGGGAAAGGCTACATCCAGTACCGGACCAATGATTTGGGCGATACGTCCCAGATTTTTTTTTTCACGTATCGAAACCTCTGGATCCGAAGTAGTAAAATTTATTCTCATAATAAAAAAATATGTTAAATTTTGTTGCGAAATTTTTCGAATACAGAAAAAATCTTCGATAGCAAATTCATCGGTTAATTAAAAAAAAAGGGAGTAAGCACTCGATTTCGTTGGTACCACCCAAGCGAATGTGCAATTCAATTTTTTACTTAATTCAATTTCAATGAAGGAATAGTCATGTTCAAGCTCAACTAACCGAAACCTAGTTTGAAAATAAAAAATATATGAATAAAAAAATTTTTTGCGGAAAGTCTTTGATTTATTTATCCTAATAGAATAGGCAAGACTTTTTTTTTATCTAGCGAATTCGAAAAAGAACTCTATTTATGATTCATTATTTCGATCTCATTAGCCTTTTTTTTTTTTTCATTTTAGCATATCCGGTTATGCGTCCCATCTATTCATCCCTTTATGAACCCCCCCCTTGTTTTTCATTTTCATGGATGAATTCCGCATATTGTCATATCTAGGATTTACATATACAACATATATTACTGTCAAGAGTGATTTTATTATTATTTTAATATTAACTATTTCAATTTAAAAAAGTTAAAGATTCAAAACTTGAAAAACAAGTATTAGGTTGCGCTATACATATGAAAGAATATACAATAATGATGTATTTGGCGAATCAAATATCATGGTCTAATAAAGAATGATTCTGATTAGTTGAT